AATAGGAAAATATCCTCGGGTTTCGAAGGAATTGCACGGATAGAAATTAAAAAAAGGATCGATTTGATTCAGGTCATAATCTATATTGGATTTCCTAATTTCTTAATAGAGGGCCAAACAGGAAGCATCGAAGAATTACAGGTGAATATACAAAAAAAATTGCATTCTGTGAACCGGAGACTCAATATTGCTATTACAAAAGTGGAAAAACCCTATGGGCAACCTAATATTCTTGCGGAATATATAGCTTTACAATTAAAAAATAGAGTTTCATTCCGAAAGGCAATGAAAAAAGCTATTGAATTAGCTGAACAAACAGATACAAAAGGAATTCAAGTGCAAATTGCAGGGCGTATCAACGGAAAAGAAATTGCACGTGTCGAATGGATCAGAGAGGGGAGAGTTCCCTTACAAACAATTCGCGCTAAAATTGATCATTGTTCCTATACAATTCGAACTATTTATGGAGTATTAGGCATCAAAATTTGGATATTTTGGGAGGAGCAATAATAGACTTTTATTTGTCTTTCCTTTCTATTCAGTGATAGAACAAAAAATCACAAACTTGTTCATTCTTTTTCCATTAAATCAAACAAAAATGAGCAATTCCAATTCTATAAGGTTGAATAAAAATTCGATTGACCATTTGTTAGAATTGCTATGCTTAGTGTGTGACTCGTTAATTTTTATTTAGAGTTAAGAGTTGGGATTAAAAAAAAAGACTGACCCCTACTTAAACTTAATAAGTTACTTAAACTTAACTTAATAAGTATAATAATAAGTATAATAAAAAAACTAATAACTAACTTATTGCTTCGTAATATCAATATCCCAAGAAACAGTCACTATATGAGATGAGTGGATCAATCATATAGTTGCAGCAACTGCAACTAAAATCTTTTCTATAAAAAATCTTATTTATGGAAATAATCTTATTTATGGGTTGGATTGTGAAGCAAAAATAAAGAGATGTAGATAAATGAAAGGATGAGAGAAAGAAAGAACAAAAATATCAATGATATATGATTCCAATATGTATGGTCTATGAATTACCTCATAAAAGGCAATGTAATAAAGCATCAAAACTGAATAAATAATAAAAATAAATATAAAATAATAATAAAATAAAGTGATATGAATAATAAAGAGCCTCGAGTTAATAAAAACTAAGTAGATTGACTCGAGAAGAGAAATTTTTTTTGGGAGCTCCATTGCAGAGTTCAGACTTAACCATTAATAGAGAAGCTATAGGAACGACGAAACCTGTGATTGCATAGGATTCTACTGAAAACAAATCCGAATAATTCATTGGGTGGGATGGCGGAACGAACCGAGAAAAAATGAATTTATTTCGAGAAGTCATGGATTGACCTAGAAATAACAAAAAGCCAAGAGTCAATATTCGCCCGCGAAACTTTAGATTACATTACAATATTTTGGCATCATTTGAGAAGAGTCAAAATAAGGATCATTATAAAAAAAAAACATTATCTATATTATCTATAATCCATAAATATGCATAATAGAAACATTCTATCTGTATATCCCATACATACATCTTCCTATATAACAAATTCAATATTGATAAATGTCTTATTGGATTATTTTTTCCATGTGTATCTGTAATATGTCATATTAGTGAATCTTTTCATTCGCGAGGAGCTGGATGAAAGGAAACTTTCATGTCCAGTTCTGCAGTAGAGATCGAATTAAGAAATGACCATCAACTATAACCCCAAAAGAACCAGATTTCGTAAACAACATAGAGGAAGAATGAAGGGAATATCTTGTCGCGGCAATCATATTTGTTTCGGCAGATACGCTCTTAAAGCACTCGAACCCACTTGGATCACAGCTAGACAAATAGAAGCGGGGCGAAGAGCAATGACACGATATGTGCGTCGTGGTGGAAAAATATGGATACGCATATTTCCCGACAAACCTGTTACAGTAAGACCCGCAGAAACACGTATGGGTTCGGGGAAGGGATCCCCCGAATATTGGGTATCCGTTGTTAAACCAGGTCGAATACTTTATGAAATGGGTGGAGTATCTGAAACTGTAGCGAGAACAGCTATTTCACTAGCTGCGTCCAAAATGCCTATACGAACTAAATTTGTCAGGATGGAGATGTAGAACTAAATGGTATATTGAGGATGAAAAAACAACTGCAAGTTTATTTATTTCTGGACAGAAAATATTTCTTTTTTTCTTTCCTTCATCCTTTCCATTAAAATAACAGATTCCAATAAAATGATATGATTCAACCTCAAACCCTTTTGAATGTAGCGGATAACAGCGGAGCCCGAGAATTGATGTGTATTCGAATCATAGGAGCTGGTAATTATAGATATGCTCATATTGGTGACGTTATTGTTGCTGTAATTAAAGAAGCAGTGCCAAATATGCCACTAGAAAGATCAGAAGTAATTAGAGCTGTAATTGTACGTACTTGTAAAGAACTCAAACGTGACAACGGTATCATAATACGATATGATGACAATGCTGCGGTTGTCATTGATCAAGAAGGAAATCCAAAAGGAACTCGGGTCTTTGGTGCGATCGCTCGGGAATTGAGACAGTTGAATTTTACTAAAATAGTTTCATTGGCTCCCGAGGTATTATAAATAATACTAAATGAGACTATGATATATCAGAACATCTAAAATAGGATATATCAGAACATCTAAAATAGATCAAATTTAGTGGAGTAGTAGATGGTGTCTCACGCATATACTTTTTTTATAATATTAAAAATTAAACAAAATAAACAAAAAAATGAAAGAAAATAAAACAAACAAAAAAGATAACATGTTAATTATATCAAAATTAGAAGGCACCAATAATTATAGTTCGCCATGGGTAGGGACACTATTTCCAATATAATAACTTCTATAAGAAATGCTGACATGGATAAAAAAGGAACGATTCGAATAGCATCTACTAATATTACCGAAAATATTGTGAAAATACTTCTACGAGAAGGTTTTATTGAAAACGTTCGGAAACATCAAGAAGGTAACAAAAATTTCTTGGTTTTAACTCTGCGACATAAAAAGACTAGGAAAAGAATACATAAAACTATTTTAAAGCGTATCAGCCGACCTGGTTTACGAATTTATTCCAATTACCAACAAATTCCTAAGATTTTAGGTGGAATAGGAATTGTAATTCTTTCCACTTCTCGAGGTATAATGACGGATCGAGAAGCTCGACGAGAAAAAATTGGAGGCGAACTTTTGTTATATATATGGTGATCTTACTCCTCCGGTATCCTAATTTTATCTCTAACTTCCTATTTTATAGAGAAGAAAAGTGAATTATATAACTTTTCCTCCATTAGTTGATATTTCAAGGAGCTTACCTGGAATGAAAGAACAAAAATTGATTCATGAAGGTTTAATTACTGAATCACTTCCCAACGGTATGTTCCGGGTCCGCTTAGATAATGAAGATGTAATTCTAGGTTATATTTCGGGAAGGATCCGCCGTAGTTTTATACGGATACTACCGGGGGATAGAGTCAAAATTGAAGTAAGTCGTTATGATTCAACCAGGGGACGTATAATTTATAGACTTCGAAACAAAGATTCGAACGATTAGATAATTTTTTAAGCATTCCTTTCATTTTTACGACGATACAATTAAAAAAATGCAAGAGACTTATTTTCTTCCAAGGAATAGATTCAACATTAAGGTAAGGAATAATAAATATGAAAATACGGGCTTCCGTTCGTAAAATTTGTGAAAAATGCCGACTGATCCGTCGGCGCGGACGAATTATAGTGATTTGTTCCAATCCGAGACATAAACAGAGACAAGGATAACCCTTAAAAAAAAAAACTTTTTAAAATAAAGGAAGAACAAAAGGGGGATTTCTTTTAACATGAAATGGATATTTCCGTATCTTTTCTTTCTGTATATTTCTGACTCATAGTTATGAGATGATAAAATATGACAAAAGCTATACCAAGAATTGGTTCACGTAGGAATGGGCGTATTGGTTCACGTAAGAATGGACGTAGAATACCAAAAGGAATTATTCATGTTCAAGCAAGTTTGAACAATACTATTGTAACTATTACAGATGTACGAGGTCGAGTGGTTTCTTGGGCCTCCGCTGGTACTTCTGGATTCAAAGGCCCAAGAAGAGGAACACCCTACGCTGCTCAAGCAGCAGCAGTAAATGCTATTCGTACTGTAGTTGATCAGGGTATGCAACGAGCAGGAGTTATGATAAAAGGTCCTGGACTTGGAAGAGACGCAGCATTACGAGCCATTTGTAGAAGTGGTATACGACTAAGTTTCGTACGTGATGTAACACCTATGCCACATAATGGATGTCGACCTCCTAAAAAAAGACGTGTGTAGAAATAATAAAAAAGGATTTCAAGAGAAATAAATGATTCAATGATCTGATCTAATAATAGTATTATTATAGTATGGTTCGAGAGGAAGTAGTAGGATCCACTCGAACACTGCAGTGGAGGTGTGTTGAATCAAGAATAGATAGTAATCGTCTTTATTATGGTCGTTTCATTCTGTGCCCACTTATGAAAGGTCAAGCCGATACCATGGGTATTGCCATGCGAAGGGCTTTACTTGGAGAAATAGAAGGAACATGTATCACATGTGCAAAATCTGAGAAGGTGCCACATGAATATTCTACGATAGTAGGTATTGAAGAATCGGTACATGAAATTTTACTAAATTTGAAAGAAATTGTATTGAGAAGTAATATACATGGAGTTCGAGACGCATCCATTTGCGTCAAGGGCCCTAAATACGTAACCGCTCAAGATATCATCTCACCACCTTCCGTGGAAATAGTTGACACAACACAACATATAGCTAATCTGACGGAACCAATTGATTTGTGTATTGGATTACAAATAAGGAGAGATCGCGGATATTGTACAAAACCAACAATTAACTCTCAAGATGGAAGTTATCCTATAGATGCTGTATCTATGCCTGTTCGAAATGCGAATCATAGTATT